TGAATCGATCGAAAATAGATCTCTCGTTACTGTTCAGAGGAACAGTAATAGGTAGGGATGACAGGATTTGAACCCGTGACATTTTGTACCCAAAACAAACGCGCTACCAAGCTGCGCTACATCCCTTTCAATTGGTCTACAGTATCATTGTAGAGAATCCCCGTCTTGTTTTCCACATCCTTATTCTCTTTCCTCCATTGATATGCAAAACGGATCTCGGCATTTCTTTTTTTTTTTTTCGTCTCATATCATATAACATATAATAAATGAATATTTTTCTCGGGAATTCTCAGACGGAAAGGGACCCATTTTTCTGCTTTAAGAAAAAGAAAAAAAATATTATCTTATTATCTACCGAATCATTGCACATTTCCATTTGAATTAGGGATTCCGCACACAAATAGAAGGTAACTACATATACATCTCTTACCATAATGTATTACAATATGGAATACAAAAAAAGAAGGAGGATTTTCAATGCGAGATCTAAAAACATATCTTTCCGTGGCCCCGGTACTAAGCACTCTATGGTTCGGGTCTTTAGCAGGTTTATTGATAGAAATCAATCGTTTATTCCCCGATGCGTTGACATTTCCTTTTTTTTCATTCTAGTTATTGACATAGAAAGGGGTGAAGAAGAGTAGAGATAGAATCAAATATTTGTCTCTCGTTCCCCTCTTTTCTTGTTTTTTTTTTGGAATTCGATAGATAGAATAAGGGGCGAACGAGAAAGAAAAAAGTGGATTCAACCTCATCGAAACTCGGGTTCAGGCTCCAATTAAATTCAAAATACAGTTAAAGTTAAAAGAAAAGCGAAATGAAAATGTGGCTAGGAGAAGAGTATCATACAATACAAGATACTTAAATGGAATACTGTACTGTGAGTAGCAATATAGTTGAGTAGAAATATAGTTAGAAATTTTTGTATTACTTACTATTTACTATATAGATTGCAACAAAATCTTGATTTCAGAATTGGATTTTGAGTTGTTAGCAACTTCTATTTTTTTTGGTTCCTTTCTTCCTATTCGCTTTGGATCGGAAAATATAGAAAATATAAAAGTTGGGTGAATCAAAACCCGAAAGGAGGTTCATGGCCAAGGGTAAAGATGTCCGAGTAAGGGTTCTTTTGGAATGTACCAGTTGTGTTCGAAACTGTGTTAATAAGGAATTGGCGGGTATTTCCAGATATATTACTCAAAAGAATCGACACAATACACCTAGTCGATTGGAATTGAGAAAATTCTGTCCCTATTGTTCCAAACATACAATTCATGGGGAGATAAAGAAATAGATATAGATCCAATTGAGTGCTTGTGTGTCACTCTTCCAAGGAACATGAAAAAAAATTAGATATATATATATCTATCTATTATTCATATATTTAAATAGAAACAACTAAATAGAGAAAAACAAATCCTATTAATTAATTTTATAAATCATTTTTGATTGGACCGGAATAGGATTTTAAGGATAAGGAATAAAAAAATTATGGATAAATCCAAGCGACTCTTTCTTAAATCCAAGCGATCTTTTCGTAGGCGTTTGCCCCCGATCCAATCGGGGGATCGAATTGATTATAGAAACATGAGTTTAATTAGTCGATTTATTAGTGAACAAGGAAAAATATTATCTAGGCGAGTGAATAGATTGACCTTAAAAGAACAACGATTAATTACTATTGCTATAAAACAAGCTCGTATTTTATCTTCGTTACCTTTTCTTAATAATGAGAAACAATTTGAAAGAAGTGAGTCGACCACTAGAACTACTGGTCTTAGAACCAGAAAAAAATAGGCTTACTCCTCAATTGAATCAAAATTCCAAGCAGAACTCAAACACCTGGATGTTTTCGTCAACAAATCCTGGAATCCGTTGTGTTGTAAGAAAAAAAGAATTCGAGAATTCAGAATAAATAGAAATCTTTTTTTTATTTGAGGGTGTTCGCTTATTTTGACGATTTTATCATCTTATCCCGATTTTATCATAGTAATTTCTATTCTACCTTCCCGGAGTTCATTCTCCAGAGAACTGCATTTAAAAGATTCTGGAAGATTCCTTCCAACCCCCTTATTTTATGATCTCATTGGAAATCATATAAAGACAATTACTATTTGATATAGCTATTTGTGCAAGTATTTTACGATTAAGAATCAACTGCCCCTTATACAGATTGTATAGTAATCTACTATAAATATAGGATATTCGATTTCGCCGAATCACTGCATTTATTCGAGCGATCCACAAACGACGAAAATCTCTTTTTTTCCTATCTCTATCATGATGAGCCGAAGCCAAAGTTCTTATTTTCTGTTGAGTAATTGTTCGAGTAAGTCTTGAATGAGCCCCGCGAAAGCTTGATGCAAATAAACGAAGTTTTGTTCTACGTCTCCGAGCTATATATCCTCGTCTAATTCTGGTCATTGAATAAATGAAACTTTGATGAATAACTAATTGATTTCCTTTCTTTCGGTTATTCATTTCCCCTTTCCTAGTCTATTAAGAACAAAACGGATTCTTCCAATTTATAAGAGGAAAATTCCAATGGCTTTTGCTACTATAACCTTCCCGACCACGTTTTTTTCCTTTTTTCTAGGCGCATTGGAAATAAAATAAAGTAGTAAATAGAAATAGATAAACAAATTGTGGGTTCCATCGTCTCTATGGTTATTTCTTAAACGGTGAGGTCCTTTCTATACACCGGAGCCCTTTCCTCCATTTAATCAATGCTATTGTATTGGTAACTTGTACAGTTACCACTCTTTGGCTCTACCCATGAATTTTCCAGTAATAGGTCTTTCATAACGAGATATACCTTATACAGTAACGGTATTTAATTATGAAGTTTGGTTGGGTAGCTGACCCTGTTAGTCCGTTCTTGCAAGAGTAGAAACATAATCTTTCCGCTTTTTAAATAGGATTTCCCCCCGCTTAATGGATAACTATTTGTTACCAATGGGGAATTCTTTCTCATCTTAAATTGCAAATTGAAGTGATTGACTTTGCACCAATGGAAACCGTAAATTTCATACACAATAGAAAGATAGGATAGATCTATCCTTTTTAGTTTTAGATAGTGAATGGAGTTCTTCCATTCTATCCGATTCAATGGTACTGATCATTGATATTGGAAAATTTCTTTTCTTTCTTTTGTTTTGTCTCAACCCATGATTTAAACGAGTCGCACATACACCCTCGTACATGTTCCTCGGCGCTGAGGGCATCCCCCAAGAGCGGGGGATTTCATGACGTTTCTGATTGGCTGTCTTGGGTTTCTAATAAGTTGTTTAATAGTTGGCATGCTGAATTATACATTAGGGGTTGGTTTAGATCGATCCTAACCGGACGATTATGAATTTCTTCTATTAAATAGATTAATAGAATATTAAACCCTTAAGAAATAAGAAGATAAAATCTGAAATCGTGTATTTGCGTGAAATCACTGCTATTTTTTATACAACCGCTACAAGATCAACAATTCCATGAGCTTGGGCTTCTGTTGCTGACATAAAAACATCCCTTTCCATGTCTTCGGATACAACCCATAAGGGCTTGCCTGTTCTTTGTACATAAACCCTTGTAAGGGTTTCGCGCAGTTTCAGTAGTTCTTCCGCTTCCAGGATAAATTCGACGGTTTGTGCCTCATAAAAAGCGGCAATAGGTTGATGGATCATTACCCTGATTAGAGAGATAAAATGATATAGATAATATAACATAATAAAAGATTCCTATAGCTCGACGATCCGGGGAGGGGAAGAGAGAAAGAATAAGAAAAAGATAGAATTGAACAACCGTACGGGCATTTTTGCGCATTGCATACGGCTCTCCAATAGACTTCACTTTTTTACCTTTCATCGAAGAAAGAGAAAATATGATGTCTCTTATACCCAGATCGGTAAATGATCCAATTACCACTCTTCTTTTTTTTGGAGGAGTTAAAAAATACTAGGATGGCCCCGTTGCTTTCTATATTTATTTCGGCTGTTATTCAGCAATCCCAAAGTTTCTTTCTTTTTTTGATTTTCGTACTCTTTGATAACCTAAATCCTGTTAATAATCCTCTAGTGTGAAAAAAGTTTGTGACGCTGAAATAGGCCTACGATAGGTAAGATAAAGTCGTAAATACCCTTCCTTTGTCTCATACTACTCTTTCAATATATAATCGAGAATCTTTTGAAAAAAAAAACAATAAAGAATTTGGATATCGAATTCGAAGTGCCGTGCTATTATTACTGAATATTAATAATTCATATGGTGAAGCCATAGTCTTCTTTTTTCTCTCAAATAAAAAACTCATTGGCGCTAAGCGTGAGGGAATGCTAGACGTTTGGTAATTGCTCCTCCGACCAGGATAAAAGAACCCATTGAGGCGGCCAATCCCATGCATATTGTGCGTACATCTGGTCGCACAAATTGCATAGTATCATAAATAGCTATTCCGGGTATTACCCAGCCGCCAGGAGAGTTTATAAACAAATAAAGATCCTCGGTATCTTTCTCTATACTGAGATATACCATAAGACCAATAAGTTGATTCGAGATCTCGCTATCAACTTCTTGGCCTAAAAAAAGTAATCTTTCTCGATAAAGTCGGTTGATTAGGATAAAATTATATCCTTTACCCTTAGGAGTCGTACAAACACCTTTTGATGCATACGGTTCAACATGCGAAAAAAATCAATGTGTAAACTCCAGTCGAACTAACTTTTCATTGATGTATTTTTTCATCGAGATCCGATTCAAAAATCACGATGTCATTTTCTTGTTCCTGAATGGGCTTTTTCAATTTTTTTAGGTTTATGCTCTATTCCGAGTAAGGATCTGCCCGATTTTGATTTGTACATATAGGACAAATGACCCCAATACCACGTCTTTTTTTTGCTATTACCCCCCTTTTCTTTTCAATTCATTTCTTTCATGCCTTCTGTTAAATGTTAAATATTCAACGTATTCATATTCATTCCCTTTTGGATTCGATTGATTAACAGTTTGAGATCATTCCTATTTAACGAAATCGAATCGTTTATGATATAAGTAATAATCATAAATATATTACCAATTGGGTTTTTTAAACGGAGCCTGGATACTTCATTTTATTGGTCCAGCCAAGCCGACCATAAATTATTTTAATTGCTAATATTATATTAATCTAGATACTTCCTCACAAAACTGATCTACTTGCACTTCATTGCGCTTCACGCTACAAATTTTTGATAATTCCAGTTTCTTTTGGGGGCGAAACAGGGGATATCTCCATCGAGGGAGAGAATGGGGAAATCCCATATGACCCAATATATTTGATAAGTCGCACTATACGTCAACCCAAGATGGATGGTCCTCTCCGACACTTCGAAAAGGTACTTTTGGAACACCAATAGGCATAAACTGAAAGAAAAAAGAATTAAGTACTCTATTTCACTTTGATGTGGAAGCGTAATAATGTGCTTATTATCTTAATAATATCGACCTTTATCATATTTTATATATAGATTGAATAAGTTCAGAAAATAACGTAAAGGAAAATTCTTACGAATGGCTCTTTGAATGATGACCAAATATAGATGCATTCGCTCATAGAAAAGGGAATCAACCCCCATTGCGTATTGGTACTTATCGAGTATAGAATAGATCTGCTTCTCTTTTTTTCTACGAACCGAACTGTTCCATTATTACTAAATACTAAAAGAATAGAACAAATATTAATCCTTTTTCCGAGCTAATCGGCTGAAAAAAAAGGGCGGTCCATAGCATAGTTTTTTTTCAATGCAATAATGAAATAAAGTTACATAGTGTCTATTTTTTGTTGATAAAGGGGTATTCCCATGGGTTTGCCTTGGTATCGTGTTCATACCGTCGTATTGAATGATCCCGGTCGTTTGCTTTCTGTCCATCTAATGCATACAGCTCTGGTTGCTGGTTGGGCCGGTTCAATGGCTCTATATGAATTAGCAGTTTTTGATCCCTCCGACCCCGTTCTTGATCCAATGTGGAGACAAGGTATGTTCGTTATACCCTTCATGACTCGTTTAGGAATAACCAATTCATGGGGCGGTTGGAGTATTACAGGAGGGACGATAACGAATCCGGGTATTTGGAGTTACGAAGGTGTAGCTGGGGCACATATTGTGTTTTCTGGCTTGTGCTTCTTGGCAGCTATTTGGCATTGGGTGTATTGGGATCTAGAAATATTTGGTGATCAACGTACAGGAAAACCTTCTTTGGATTTGCCTAAGATCTTTGGAATTCATTTATTTCTCTCCGGAGTAGCTTGTTTTGGGTTTGGCGCATTTCATGTAACAGGATTGTATGGTCCTGGAATATGGGTGTCCGACCCTTATGGACTAACTGGAAAGGTACAGGCGGTAAATCCAGCGTGGGGTGTGGAAGGTTTTGATCCTTTTGTTCCAGGAGGAATAGCCTCTCATCATATTGCAGCAGGGACATTGGGCATCTTAGCAGGCTTATTCCATCTTAGTGTCCGTCCGCCTCAACGTCTATACAAAGGATTACGTATGGGCAATATTGAAACCGTTCTTTCCAGCAGCATCGCAGCTGTCTTTTTTGCAGCTTTTGTAGTTGCTGGAACTATGTGGTATGGTTCAGCAACTACCCCCATCGAATTATTTGGTCCCACCCGTTATCAATGGGATCAGGGATACTTTCAGCAAGAAATATATCGAAGAGTTAGTGCTGGACTAGCCGAAAATCAAAGTTTATCAGAAGCTTGGTCTAAAATTCCTGCAAAATTAGCTTTTTATGATTACATCGGAAATAATCCGGCGAAAGGGGGATTATTCAGAGCGGGTTCAATGGATAACGGGGATGGAATAGCTGTGGGGTGGTTAGGACACCCTATCTTTAGAGATAAAGAAGGGCGTGAGCTTTTTGTACGTCGTATGCCTACTTTTTTTGAAACATTTCCAGTTGTTTTGGTAGACGGAGATGGAATTGTTAGAGCCGATGTTCCTTTTAGAAGGGCAGAATCGAAGTATAGTGTCGAACAAGTAGGTGTAACTGTTGAGTTCTATGGTGGCGAACTGAATGGGGTGAGTTATAGTGATCCGGCTACTGTGAAAAAATATGCTAGACGTGCTCAATTGGGTGAAATTTTTGAATTAGATCGTGCTACTTTGAAATCCGATGGTGTTTTTCGTAGCAGTCCAAGGGGTTGGTTTACTTTTGGACATGCTTCGTTTGCTCTGCTCTTTTTCTTCGGACACATTTGGCATGGTGCTAGAACCCTGTTCAGAGATGTTTTTGCTGGTATTGACCCAGATTTGGATGCTCAAGTGGAATTTGGAGCATTCCAAAAAATTGGAGATCCAACGACAAGAAGACAAATAGTCTGATGCAACATTGCTCTGTTATTTTTCGCTTCTGGCTTCTATTTTCTGTTTGTGATTTTACATAAGGTACTGGAGAAATCTGGATTGAAATCGCCGCCTTTTCCCTTTTCTTTGATTCTTCTTTTTTCTTTAATTCGGGAGATAATCCCAAATAAACAGGTATGGAAGCTATAATTGTAAACCGCGATCGAATTTATGGAAGCATTGGTTTATACATTCCTCTTAGTTTCGACTCTAGGGATCATTTTTTTCGCTATCTTTTTTCGAGAACCGCCTAAAGTTCCAACTAAAAAAGTGAAATGATTTTTCATTATCCCAATTGACGTAACGGGCCTCGCAATATTGCGAGGCCCGTTACGTCAACTAGTCCCCGTGTTCTTCGAATGGATCCCTTAGTTGTTGAGAGGGTTGCCCAAAAGCAGTATATAAGGCGTACCCAGTAAAACTTACAAGTAAACCAGATATAGAGATGGCGACTAGGGTTGCTGTTTCCATTCTTATATAATTTCAAGACCACAATGGATCTATGATAAGATCGTTTATTTACAACAGAATGGTATACAAAGTCAACAGATCTCAATGAATAAAAAATAGGATTTATGGCTGCACAAACTGTTGAGGGTAGTTCTAGATCTAGTCTAAGACGAACTGCTGTAGGGGATTTATTGAAACCATTGAATTCGGAATATGGTAAAGTAGCTCCTGGATGGGGAACTACTCCTTTGATGGGTGTCGCAATGGCCCTATTTGCGATATTCCTATCTATTATTTTGGAGATTTATAATTCTTCCGTTTTACTGGATGGAATTTCACTGAATTAGAGTTACAAGAACCACAAAATCCTAGCTTTTAAATACAAAAAGGGAAGCATTTAGGTCCCGGATTTGAATTTTAGCTCATTTTTTTTGGTAGTTCGACCGCGCAATTTTTTTGTTTCTGTATTTCCGGAATATGAGTGTGTGACTTGTTATAATTGATCCTATTGATAGTACAGAGAATGGGTCTGTCGTCTTGATAGAGACGGTTTTACCCCGTCGGATATTTATTCTAGTATCTGGAGCACGGAATACATGAAATAGATCACGAAGTATTCGAACTATGATTCATACTTAATATTCAGACCTCGCGGCCGGATTCCAAAATTAGAAAAAGTTCGAAATTTAAAGAAGAAAAATCTTTCAAATTCCCATTTCTGCTTTGATTTTGCTCAAAGAACAAACGTTTCTTTGTATTTTTAGTAAGTTTATCTATTCTCCTCGTTGAATAAATGATGATCCAATGGTTCTTACTCGGGGAATCTTTGGACTTAGTTTGAAGGTTTTATTAAATCATCGTGGTTCTAGTATGAATCTGAGGTTTCAATTGATTCATAGGGTCTTAACAAGAGAATTCCTATCAATAATAAAGAAAACAAAAGTAAAACCGCATTACATACAAATAAAAATAACAAATCAAAGAAAAAGAAATAGGTAAATAGAAGATTCAAGAGGCCTGTAACGATCAACATAAAGACAAGTGAGCCGACTTGATTTTTTGGCATTCTAATTATAACCACAAAGACGAGCTTTCTGATTTTTACTCTTTCGTATCTTTCTTTAGATAAGATTGAATCAGAAGATTAAGAAGTTTCCAATTTTCTATTCCATACCCCTTTCACCCAGTATTTGGGTGTTTTTGTTTGAGCTGTACGAGATGAAATTCTCATATACGGTTCTCGGAGGGGGAGTCTCCTCGGTTTACCTATCTCAATAAAGTTTACGATTGGTTCGAAGAACGTCTCGAAATTCAGGCGATTGCAGATGATATAACTAGTAAATACGTTCCTCCTCATGTCAACATATTTTATTGTCTAGGAGGAATTACGCTTACTTGTTTTTTAGTACAAGTAGCTACAGGCTTTGCTATGACTTTTTACTACCGTCCGACCGTTACTGAGGCTTTTGCTTCTGTTCAATACATAATGACGGAAGCTAACTTTGGTTGGTTAATCCGATCGGTTCATCGATGGTCGGCAAGTATGATGGTCCTAATGACAATCCTGCACGTATTTCGTGTGTATCTCACAGGTGGTTTTAAAAAACCTCGCGAATTGACTTGGGTTACAGGCGTGGTTCTGGCTGTATTGACCGCATCTTTTGGTGTAACAGGTTATTCTTTACCTTGGGACCAAATTGGGTATTGGGCAGTCAAAATTGTAACGGGCGTACCGGAAGCGATTCCGGTAATAGGATCGCCTTTAGTAGAGTTATTGCGCGGAAGTGCTAGTGTGGGACAGTCCACCTTGACTCGTTTTTATAGTTTGCACACTTTTGTATTACCTCTTCTTACTGCCGTATTTATGTTAATGCATTTTCTAATGATACGTAAGCAAGGTATTTCTGGTCCTTTATAAAGAATATAGTTTCTAAAGAATATAGATAATAGAGATTTGTAATCAATCATTTATCTTATTACTTTACTTGGGGGAGGAACAATAATATTTCATTGCTACCAATATGGATTATTGACAAAGAATAAGACATGTATTTGGAAATTTTCCCTCAACTCCACAATATTGTATTATTTATTTAACACGGACGAATAGTTGAAGGGAATTCTCCGAAGAGAAAATGGATTATGGGAGTGTGTGACTTGAACTATTGATTGAGCCGTGC